ATCTTTTTGATGAGAATTTAAAGTTTTTTAAGAAACCTCTCCTTAGATTTTTTTTGAGGAAAAGATTCTATCATAATATATATTGAAATATTGAAATGATTAACTGGATTCCCCAACAGGAGAAGAATCCTTTCTTTCTTTTCAAGACTCGCTCGTTTTTAATTAATAATTTTAATGATTGGATAATATGCTTCATTTGAATTCTGAATGATAAAAAAAAAAAATAGTAAAATGATTTTTTTATTCATCGAATGACTATTCATATATTAGGTATTAAGTTTTCATCAAATAGGGGGCAGAAAGGCTCTATGGAAAAATGTTGGTTCAATTCGATCTTGTTTAACAATAAGTTAGAACATAGGTGTGGACTAAGTAAATCAATGGATAGTCTTGATGATATTGGACATACTAGTGGAAGTAATGAACCTATTCTAAATGATGCGGAGAAAAGGATTCCTAGTTGGAGTGATAGTGGCAGTTATAGTTTCGGTAATATTAATTATCTAGATTATTTATTTGATAGCAGAAATATTTTTAGTTTGATCTCTGATGATACTTTTTTAGTTAAAAATAGTAATGGTGACAGTTATTCTGTATATTTTGATATTGAAAATCAGATTTTTGAGATTGACAATGCTAATTCTTTTTTGAATGAACTAGAGATACTTTTTTATAGTTATTTGAATAGTGAGTCTAAGAGTAGCAATTACTACTATTATTATTCCATGGATGATACTCAATCTAATTGGAATAATCACATTAATAGTTGCATTGATAGTTATCTTCGTTTTGAAATCAGTCTTAATAGTGACATTTACAGTGGTATCGACAGTTACATTTATAGTTTCATTTGTACGGAAAGTCAAACTATAAGTAGTATTGAAAGTGAAAATTCGAGTAGTACTAGTAGCAGTTATCTCAATGAAAGAGGAATATCTAATGATTTCGATATAAATACAAAATACAGAGAGTTATGGGTTCAATGCGAGAATTGTTATGGATTAAATTATAAAAAATTTTTTTTTTCAAAAATGAATATTTGTGAATACTGCGGATATCATTTGAAAATGAGTAGTTCAGATAGAATCAAACTTCTTATTGATCCTGACACTTGGGAGCCTATGGATGAGGATATTGTCTCTATGGATCCCATTGAATTTAATTCAGAAGAGGAACCTTATACAGATCGCATCTTTTTTTATAAAAAAAAAACGGGTTTAACTGAAGCTGTTCAAACGGGCATAGGTCAACTAAATAGTATTCCCATAGCAATTGGAGTTATGGATTTTCAGTTTATGGGAGGTAGTATGGGATACGTAGTAGGTGAGAAAATAACCCGTTTGATCGAGTATGCTATTAATCGATCTCTACCTGTCATTATTGTGTGTGCTTCTGGAGGAGCACGCATGCAAGAAGGGAGTTTGAGCTTGATGCAAATGGCTAAAATATCTTCTGCTTCATATGATTATCAATCAAATAAAAAGTTATTCTATGTATCAATCCTTACATCTCCTACAACTGGCGGAGTTACAGCAAGTTTTGGTATGTTGGGAGATATCATTATTGCTGAACCTAATGCCTATATTGCGTTTGCGGGCAAAAGAGTAATTGAACAAACATTGAAAAAGACAGTACCTGACGGTTCACAAGAGGCTGAGTATTTATTCGATAAGGGCTTATTCGACCCAATCGTACCACGTAATCTTTTAAAAGGTGTTCTCAGTGAGTTATTTCAACTACAGGGTTTCCTTCCCTTGAATCAAGATTAAAAAAAAATAAAATATAAAAACAAATCAAATTCAAATATAGAATATATAATCAAATAATCAAACTAAGAAGAATATAAGAATGAATATAGAATGATAATAAAGAATAATAAGAATATAAATTATTTCTATTTACCGAGAACCCCTGTTTTGTTTGTTGGATAAGATTGGTTAAAGTCGCGAATTCATAAAAAATTCTTTTCTTTCAAAACAAACAAAGGTTTTTTGAAAGAAAAGATATAAATAAAATTAAGGATGGGAAAAGAAGAATAAAATTTATGAAAGTGGACTGTCATACATATTCGTGTAGAAAGAGGAATAGGTAAACTTCATTTAGTTCTACATTCCTTGTACTTATTTATTTTTATTATTAAGTACTTTAATATTAAGAATATTAAGATTATATTCATATTTTTTATAATAGGTAGACGTATCATAAGATATCTTTATAATTATAATAGGTACAAATATGAAATCGAGGTACCCGTTCTATGATAGATTTTAACTTTCCCTCTATTTTGGTTCCTTTAGTGGGCCTAGTCTTTCCGGCAATCGCAATGGCTTCTTTATCTCTTTATGTCCAAAGAAATAAGATTGTCTAAAAATGATGGGACCAAATCTCATCAATTTATTTCAACGCTGGATCATCATACAAATACTTTTTTAGTGTAATATGGTAGGATATATGATATGTGGCCTTTCCGAAAACAAACGGAAAAATTGTTATGTATACTGATGCATAATATATGCATTAATGTATGTATATGCGGTTATAGCTTAATCAATATCAATTAAATTCAAAATGATCAGCAAATATTTTTTTTTTAATCTTTGAAATAGAAACTCAATGTATCTAACCAATTATTCCTAATGGTTCATGTCAGAATACTGCTAGTTGATGGAAGTTATTTCGGAATCAAGCAAGAAAAGTAAAATCTATTTGGGTTATTTTCTCAATTCTAATCGAATGCAACTGGATCTAGTATAGTATGAATTGGCGATCAGAACATATATGGATAGAACTTATAACGGGGTCTCGAAAAACAAGTAATTTTTGCTGGGCCTGTATCCTTTTTTTAGGTTCACTAGGATTCTTAGTGGTTGGAACTTCCAGTTATCTTGGTAGGAATCTGATATCCGTATTTCCTTCTCAGGAAATTGTTTTTTTCCCACAAGGGATCGTGATGTCTTTCTATGGGATCGCAGGTCTATTCATTAGTTCTTATTTGTGGTGCACAATTTCATGGAATTTAGGTAGTGGTTATGACCGATTCGATAGAAAAGAAGGGATAATGTGCTTTTTTCGTTGGGGATTCCCTGGAAAAAATCGTCGCATCTTCTTTCGTTTCTTTCTGAAAGATATCCAATCAATCAGAATAGAGGTGGGAGAGGGTCTTTTTACTCGTCGTGTCCTTTATATGGAAATCCGGGGTCAAGGAGCCATTCCCTTGACTCGTACTGATGATAATTTTAATCCACGAGAAATTGAACAAAAAGCTGCCGAATTGGCCTATTTCTTGCGCGTACCAATTGAATGAAATGAACTGAAGAAGAAATCTCAGCATGAGAGAAGAACTTACTAATTATCCTTTTAAGACAACTGCAGCTTCTTAAAAATGTTCATTCCGACAAAGGATGCTATATTCTATTTTACCGTTCCGTTGAGGCAGCAGTTCACATACATTATACATCTCAAATACAAATAAAAAAACCAGGAGGACGCATAAAGAATAAAAAAAATATAATAATTATATAATTATTAATTATAATATAATAATAATTTATATATAATATATATTAAGTATTAAGAATTAGTTCCCTGATTTTGAATTGATACCCTATCCCCGTGCTGCGATTAAAAAGTTAAATCTTTCGAATTCGAAATAGAAATAAAAGAATTAAAGGATCTGGTAGGGTTCGTCTTAAAATAAAAATAATATTCGTTACTTAAAATGGATTTTCGAGTCTTCATCGAAAGGAATAAATGAAGATGGAATTGGTTACAATTTTCCTAATTGGTATTTCTGGAATCTGGAAAGAATATTTACTTCTTTTTTTTTTGCATTCGAAAAGGTCCCTTCTTCGATGTTCTATTCTAGATACAAAGACCTTAATTCTGACACAAAAACAAAAATAGGAAAAGACCCATAAATTCGATACCTTGTTCTTGTTATAGTTATAGGTTCTTGTTATAGAACTCGCGCTTCATAGAAATCTAAGATAGAATCAACGAATGAAACAGGTTCATTAACATCACAGATACATAATGAAAAAAAAAAAAGAAAGCATTACGCTTCCCTCCCATATCTTGTGTCTATACTCTTTTTGCCCTGGTGGGTTTCTCTCTCATTTAAGAAAAGTCTAGAAACTTGGATTATTAATTGGTGGAATACCAGGCAATCCGAAATCCTTTTGAATGATATTCAAGAGAAAAATGTTCTAGAAAATTTTATGTAATTAGAAGAACTATTCCTGTTGGACGAGATGATAAAGCAGTACTCGGACACATATATACAAGGGCAAGGGCTTCATATAGGAATGCACAAGGAAACAATACAATTGGTCAAAAGACACAATGAATCTCATTTCCATATAATTTTGCATTTATCGACAAATCTAATCTGTTTCGCTATTCTAAGTAGTTATTTTATTCTGGGTAATGAAGAACTTTTCATTCTTAATTCTTGGATTCAGGAATTTCTCTATAACTTAAGTGACACAATAAAAGCTTTTTCTATTCTTTTAGTTACTGATTTATGGATCGGATTCCACTCGACCCATGGTTGGGAACTAATGATTGGTTCGATATACAACGATTTTGGATTGGCTCAGAACGATCAAATTATATCTGGTCTTGTTTTCACTTTCCCAGTGATTCTAGATACAATTGTGAAATATTGGATCTTCCATTTTTTAAATCGTGTATCTCCTTCCCTTGTAGTAATTTATCATTCAATGAATGAATGAAGAATTCATTAGATCTCTTGATATCAATCAAATCAGACTTTTGCTTCGTGTATAAAGAAATCGTTTTAAATCTTACTTATTTTTTTTACTTCTACCTTTTCAGTTCAAGGTATTCATACCATATTCCACCAGTACAATTCTTTCAGTACAATCAATACAATGGCAAACTTGTGGATAGGGAATTCTACTAGCTACCTATCGAATTTATTGTAGAAATTCCGGGATCTATGATTGGACTATGCAAAATAGAAATACTTTTTCTTGGGT